TTTTTATTTTTTATATTTATATGTAAATTTATTAAAAATGGTTTTGTAATTGACTAAAATGATAAATTAATCTTTAATATATATATATATATATTAAAAATTTAATATATTAATATATATATATATATAATAAATTATTAAAAAATTAAAATTAATTATATTAATATAATATAATTTATATTATTATTAATTGTTTAATTCTAAATTTAGGTTTAATATATAATATTATGAAAAGAAAGAAATAAAATTATTTAAAATTTAATAATTTATATTAAATATTTTAATATAAAAAAAAAAAAAAAAAATTCTATTTAAAAAAATTTGTATATAAATAAATTTTTTATGGTTTTAAAATTTTATTTTAAATTTATTTTACATATAAATTTTAGTGTTAATTATATATTATTTTAAAAATAATTTATATTCTAAAGTAGTAATTAATATTAAATATTTAAGAAATTAAGATTTAGTAATATTTTTATTAATAACAAATTTTGTGCCAGCAGTTGCGGTTATACAAAAATTAAATTAAATTTTATTAGTAATTAATAAATAATTTTTTAATAATAAAAATTTTAAATTATTAGGTGAAATTTTAATTTATTTAAATTTTATATTTAAATTATGATTTAATAAATTTTATAAAAAACTAGGATTAGATACCCTATTATTAAAATTTAAAATTAAAATACTAAAATAGTAAATAATTATTTATTGAAACTTAAATAATTTGGCGGTATTTTAGTTCATTTAGAGGAATCTGTTTAATAATTGATAATCCACGAATAAATTTACTTAATTTAAAATTTTGTATATCGTTGTTAAAAAAATATTTTTTTATAAAATTAATATTTAATAATTATTATATAAATTTAAATCAGATCAAGATGCAGATTATAATTAAGAATATAATGGATTACATTAAAAATATTTAAATGAATATTAATTTGTAAAAATTAATTGAAAGTGGATTTAAATGTAATTTTATTTAATTTAATAAAATGATTATAAATTAAAATATGTACATATTGCCCGTCGCTTTCATATGAAAATAAGTTGAAATAAGTCGTAACAAAGTAGAGGTACTGGAAAGTGTTTCTAGAAAGAACAAATTAGAGCTTGATTATAAAGTATTTCATTTACATTGAAAAGATATTAAATATTAATTAATTTGAGGGGAAAAATTAGTTAATTATTGAATAATAAAAAAATTTTTAAATAAATTATTTTAATGGGGGTTAAAGTATTTTTATTGAAAAAATTATATAATTTATAGTAAATTAGTATTGTAAAAGAATTTAGAATTAAATAAAAAAAAAATTAATTATAAGTAATTTTAATTTAATGTATCTTGTGTATCAGAGTTTATTAAAAAATATTTTTAATAAAAAAATTCTCGAATTTAAAAGAGATAATTAATTAATAAAGTTATTGTGGCATAAATATTTAAAATAATTAATTTGAAATGAAATGTTAATCGTTTTTAAATATATCTAGTTTTTTTAGAAAAAAATTTAATTTTTTATTATTTAATAAAAAAGTTAATTAATTAACTTTTTTATTAAATAATATTATATTTTAAGGGATAAGCTTTAATTTAAATTTATATAAATATTTAAATTAAATTAATTGAAATTTATATAATTTATATTGTTAAAAAATTTTAATTTATTATAAATAATTTCATTTAAAATAAGATTTAATAAAATTTTATATTTTTATAAAAAAAAAATTTTTAATATTAAAAGATTTGATATAATGATAAAATTAGTATATAAATTTTAAAAATTATTATTTTTAAATAAAGTTAATTAAAAGGAATTCGGCAAAAATTTATATTCACTTGTTTATCAAAAACATGTCTTTTTGAAATTAATATAAAGTCTAATCTGCCCACTGATTTTAATTAAAGGGCTGCAGTAATTTGACTGTACAAAGGTAGCATAATCATTAGTCATTTAATTGATGACTTGTATGAAGGATTGGATGAAATATAAACTGTCTCTTAATTATATTTAGAATTTAATTTTTTAATTAAAAAGTTAAAATATTTTAAAAAGACGAGAAGACCCTATAGAGTTTTATAAATTAATTTAATTAAGATTATTTATAAATTTAAAATTAAAATTTATTTATTTATTTTGTTGGGGTGACAGAAAAATATAATAAACTTTTTTTTTACTATAAACATATATAAGTGATTATATGATCCAATATTATTGATTATAAGAAAAAATTACCTTAGGGATAACAGCGTAATTTTTTTTTTTAGTTCATATAAAAAAAAGAGTTTGCGACCTCGATGTTGGATTAAGATAAAATTTAAATGCAGAAGTTTAAAATTTTTGATCTGTTCGATCATTAAAATCTTACATGATCTGAGTTCAAACCGGTGTAAGCCAGGTTGGTTTCTATCTTTTAGTAAATGAAATATTTTAGTACGAAAGGATTAAATATTTAAATTAAATTTATATTAATGAATTTTATTAATTTATTTAATTTATATATAATATACATTTATAAATTTAAACTAAATTATATATATATATATATATATATATATATAATTTATAACTATTTTGGCAGAGAAAATGTGATGATTTTAGAATTCATTAATATATAATTTATTTATATAGATAGTATATGTTTATATTTGATATTTATATAATTATAATTGGATTATTAATTTTAATTATTGGAGTTTTAGTTGGAGTTGCTTATTTAACTTTATTAGAACGTAAAGTTTTAGGTTATATTCAAATTCGTAAAGGTCCCAATAAAGTGGGGTTTATTGGGATTTTACAACCTTTTTCAGATGCTATTAAATTATTTACTAAAGAACAAACATATCCTAATTTTTCTAACTATATTTGTTATTATTTTTCTCCTGTAATTAGTTTTATTTTATCTTTAATAATTTGATTATTAATTCCTTATTATTTTAATTTAATTAGATTTAATTTAGGTATTTTATTTTTTTTGTGTTGTACTAGATTAGGAGTTTATACAGTTATAGTAGCTGGATGATCTTCAAATTCTAATTATGCTTTATTAGGTGGTTTACGGGCTGTGGCTCAAACTATTTCTTACGAAGTTAGATTAGCTTTAATTTTAATATCTAGAGTTATTTTAATTATAGATTTTAATTTATTAAAGTTTTTTTATTATCAAAATTTAATTTGATTTATTTTTTTAATATTTCCTTTAGGTATATGTTGAATAAGATCTAGATTAGCTGAAACTAATCGTACTCCTTTTGATTTTGCAGAAGGTGAAAGAGAGTTAGTTTCTGGGTTTAATATTGAATATAGAAGAGGTGGATTTGCTTTAATTTTTTTGGCTGAATATTCTAGAATTTTATTTATAAGCATATTATTTGTCTTAATATATTTGGGAGGTTTTAGATTAAGATTTATATTTTATTTAAAATTAAGATTTATTTCTTTTATATTTATTTGAGTTCGTGGTACTTTGCCTCGTTATCGATATGATAAATTAATATATTTAGCTTGAAAAAGATATTTGCCAATTTCTTTAAATTTTTTATTATTTTTTTTAGGGTTTAAAATTTTATTATTATAATTTAATTTTTTTTAGTATAAATTAATAGAAATAATAATTCTTTCTTAAGTTTTCAAAACAAATGCTTATATACAAGCTCATTAATTTAATTAAATAATAAATTATCTCAATATTTATTAATAAATGGATTAATAATAAAATAAGAAAAATAAAAAATTGTTAATAATTGTCCTGTAATAATATAAGGATCTTCTACTGGTCGAGCTCCAATTCAAGTTAATAAAATAACAATTGTTACTATTGATCAAAATATAATTTGATTAATAGGGTAAAATTGAATTCCTTGAATTTTTTTATTAAATGTAAAAGGAAGAATAATTAAAATTAAAATTGATATAACTAAAGCAATTACTCCTCCTAATTTATTAGGAATTGATCGTAAAATCGCATATGCGAATAGAAAATATCATTCTGGTTGAATATGTACAGGGGTTACTAAAGGATTAGCTGGAATAAAATTATCAGGATCTCCTAATAAATAAGGGTTTGTTAAAGTTAAAATAGTTAAAAAGAATATTAAAATAACTCCTCCAATTAAATCTTTAAAAGTAAAAAATGGATGGAAAGGGATTTTATCTAAGTTTCTATTTAATCCTAAAGGATTGTTAGATCCTGTTTGATGTAAGAATAATAAATGAATTATTGTTATTATTAAAATAATGAATGGTAATAAAAAATGGAAAGTATAAAATCGAGTTAAAGTTGCATTATCTACTGCAAATCCTCCTCAAATTCATGTTACAATTTTTACCCCTAAAGAAGGAATAGCTGATAATAGATTAGTAATTACTGTTGCTCCTCAAAAAGATATTTGTCCTCAAGGTAGAACATAACCTATAAATGCTGTTGCTATTAATAGAAATAAAATAATTACTCCTACTATTCAAGTATATTTTAAATTAAAAGATTCATAATAAATTCCTCGTCCAATATGAAGATAAATACAAATAAAGAAAAAAGATGCTCCATTTGCATGGAGAGTTCGAATTAATCAACCATAATTTACATTTCGACAAATATAATTTACTCTATAAAATGCTATTTCAATATTTGCTGTATAATATATAGTTAAAAATAGTCCTGTTAGGATTTGAACAATTAAACATAAAGCTAATAATGATCCAAAATTTCATCATGCTGAAATATTAGAAGGAGAAGGTAAATCAATTAATGATCCATTAATGATTTTTAAAATAGGGTGAGTTTTTCGAATAGTAATAAATTTATTTATCATTAAAATTGTTAAAAGGAAGATCGGATTGGTCCATAAAAAATATTAGTAATTTTTACAACTGCAATTAGTGTAATAAATAAGTAAATTACTAATATTATTATAATTAAAAATGTTTGATTATTATATAATTTTCTTAAGTTAATTTTATTTTCATTATTTAAAAATAATATTAAATTGGAAAAATTATCTATATCAGAATTTAATGATAAATTTATTCATGAAATATTATATGTATATATAATTTGGATTAATACTATTAAAATTAATGATATTAATAAACTTTTTTTAAAATTAATTATAAATTTAAATATTTCATTTGATGCAATTCTTGAAACATAAATAAATAAAACTAATAATCCCCCAAGGAAAGTAAGAAATAAAATATAAGAAAATCAATAAGTTTTAATTAATATTCCTGATAATAAACAAGTTAATAAAGTTTGAATTAAAATTATTAATCCTATAGATAATGGATTATTTAAAAATAATATAAAAAATGATAATATAATTAATAATAAAGAAAAAATTAATTTTATAATTTCAAATCAAAGGATAGTTTAATTAAAATAATAATTTTGGAGATTATTGATAAAGATATTCTTTTTCTTTGAAGTTTTTAAAGTAAATAACTTAACTTTGATTTACAAGACCAATATTTTTTTAAACTATAAAAACAAATGAATGATAATTTTAAATATATGAATTATTTTTATTTTAATATTTATTGTGGGTAATTTAATTTTTATTTCTAAACATAAGCATTTATTAATTGTTTTACTTAGATTAGAATTTATTGTATTAAGAATTTTTTTTTTTATATTAATTTATTTAAGATTTATTGATTATGATATATATATATTAATAGTATTTTTAGTGTTTTCAGTTTGTGAGGGGGCTTTAGGTTTATCAATTTTAGTTTCTATAATTCGAACTCATGGTAATGATTATTTTCAGAGATTTAATTTATTATAAATTTATTTTATTTAATTAAATTATAATTATTTAATTTAATAAATGATAAAATTTTTAATTATGATAATTTTTATAATTCCTATTTGTTTTATAAAAAATATATTTTGAATGGTTCAAATAATATTATTTTTTATAATATTTTTATTTATAAATTTAGGGATAAGATTAAATTTATTTTGTAATTTAAGATATATAATATCTTGTGATATTATATCTTATGGTTTAATTATATTAAGTATTTGAATTTCTATTTTAATAATTATAGCTAGAGAAAATTTAAATAAAATGAATTTTTATATTAATTTTTTTTTATTTAATATTATTTTTTTATTAATTATATTATTTATAACTTTTAGAGTAATAAATATGTTTATATTTTATTTATTTTTTGAGGGTAGATTAATTCCTACTTTATTATTAATTATTGGTTGAGGATATCAACCTGAACGAATTCAAGCTGGTATATATTTATTATTTTATACTTTATTTGTTTCTTTACCTTTATTAATAGGTATTTTTTATGTTTTTAATGAAACATATTGTATAATGATTTATTTTTTGAAATTTTTTAATTTGAATTTATATATATTATATTTTTCTATGATTTTAGCTTTTTTAGTAAAAATACCTATATATTTTGTTCATTTATGATTACCTAAAGCTCATGTTGAGGCTCCAGTTTCTGGTTCTATAATCTTAGCTGGTATTATATTGAAATTAGGGGGTTATGGTTTATTACGTTTATTAATTTTTTTACAAGAAATTAATTTGAAATTAAATTATATTAGCATTATTATTAGATTAATTGGAGGATTTTACATTAGATTAAAGTGTTTTTGTCAAGTAGATATTAAATCATTAATTGCTTATTCTTCAGTTGCTCATATAAGAATTGTAATTAGTGGTATTATAGTAATAAATTATTGAGGGTTTATTGGTTCTTATATTTTAATGATTGGACATGGTTTATGTTCATCTGGTATATTTTGTTTAGCTAATATTAGATATGAACGTTTACATAGACGAAGATTATATATTAATAAAGGAATAATAAATTTTATACCTTCTATAAGTTTATGGTGATTTTTATTAATGTCTTCAAATATAGCAGCTCCTCCAAGATTAAATCTTATAGGTGAAATTAGTTTAATTAATAGATTAATAAGATGATCTTGAATTTCTATATTAATATTAATAATAATTTCTTTTTTTAGTGCAGGTTATAGTTTATATTTATATTCATTTGTTCAACATGGAAAATATTATTCTGGTATTTATAGATATTATATGGGTGTTTCTCGGGAATATTTAATATTAATATTACATTGATTACCTTTAAATATTTTAATTTTAAAAATTGATTATAGAATAATTTGATTTTATTTAAATAATTTAATAAAAAATATTGATTTGTGGTGTCAAAAATATGAAAATTCATTTTAAATTATTAATAGTATAAAATATTCAATTTGTTTTATTTCTTTTATTTTTTTGTTTTTAATAAGAATAATTAATTTTTTGTTTATAATTTATTTTATTATAAATAATATAATTATTTTATTAGAATGAGAAATTATTTCTTTTAATTCAATAAGAATTGTTATGTCTATTTTATTAGATTGAATATCTTTATTGTTTATAATATTTGTTTTTTTAATTTCTTCTGTAGTTATTTATTATAGAAAAAGATATATAAGATCTGAATTAAATTTAATACGATTTATTATTTTAGTATTATTATTTGTTTTTTCTATAATATTATTAATTATTAGTCCTAATATTATTAGAATTTTATTAGGTTGAGATGGATTAGGATTAGTTTCTTATTGTTTAGTTATTTATTATCAAAATTTAAAATCTTATAATGCTGGTATATTAACAGCTTTAAGAAATCGTATTGGAGATGTTTTTATTTTAATATCAATTTCTTGAATAATAAATTATGGAAGATGAAATTATATTTTTTATTTAGAATTTATAAATAATGATTGAGAAATAATTATAATTGGAAGTTTAATTATTATAGCTTCAATAACAAAAAGTGCTCAAATTCCTTTTAGATCTTGATTACCAGCTGCTATAGCAGCTCCTACCCCAGTTTCAGCATTAGTTCATTCTTCTACTTTAGTAACAGCAGGGGTTTATTTATTGATTCGATTTAATTTATTATTAATTGATATATTTTTTTTAAAATTATTATTATTATTATCAGGATTAACTATATTTATAGCTGGAATTTCAGCTAATTATGAATTTGACTTAAAAAAAATTATTGCTTTATCTACTTTAAGACAATTAGGTTTAATAATAAGAATTTTAAGAATAGGATTACCTGATTTAGCTTTTTTTCATTTATTAACTCATGCAATATTTAAAGCTTTATTATTTATATGTGCTGGAGTTATTATTCATATAATAAATGATATACAAGATATTCGATTTATAGGGGGAATTAGTTTATATATTCCTTTAACTTCTTTATGTATAAATATTTCTAATATAGCCTTATGTGGAATTCCTTTTTTAGCTGGATTTTATTCTAAAGATTTAATTTTAGAGATAGTAAGATTTAGAAATTTAAATTTAATAATTTTTTATTTATACTATTTTTCTACTGGTTTAACTATATTTTATACTTTTCGTTTAATAATATATTTAATAGTAAATGATTATAATTTATTAAGAATTTATAATTTATATGATGAAGATTATAATATATTAAAAAGAATATTTGTTTTATTATTTATAAGAATTGTTAGAGGTAGATTTTTAAGATGATTAATTTTTTCTTATCCTTATATAATTTATCTACCTTTTAATTTAAAAATAATAGTGATTTATGTTAGATTAATTGGAGGAATTATAGGTTATCTAATTAGAAATATAAATATTTATTCTGTTAATAAATTTATTTCAACTTATAATTTAAGAAATTTTTTATGTGTTATATGATTTATACCAAATTTATCTACTTATGGTTTAAGATATTATTTTTTAAATTATGGTCAAAATTTATTAAATAATATTGATTTAGGATGAAGAGAGTTATATAGAGGGTTTGGTATAATTAAAATTTTAAAAAAATATTCTATTTTTTATAATATTTATCAAATAAATAATTTTAAAATTTATTTATTTAGATTTATTATTTGAATAATAATAATTTTATTTATATTATTATTTAATAATTAATTTAAATAGCTTATAAATTAGAGCATAATATTGAAGATATTAAGGAGATAAATTTATCTTTAAATATATTTATAAAAAAATTTTTTTTATCATTACAATGAAAATGTAAAGTTTTAAATTAAACTATATAAATAGAAATATTAATGGAATTTAACCACTAAAAATTAAGTTAGCAGCTTAATTTTAATCTTTATATTTCTAAAATTTAATTGGAATAAATAATTCAATTTTATCATTAACAGTGATATACCTCTTTTTGGTTTCAATTAATAAATAAGGAGTTTAATTAACTCTTTCTTTTAAGTCGAAATTAAATGCAAAATTGCTTCTTATTTAAGATAAATTAAAATTGATAATATTTTTTGAATGCAAATCAAATGTTTTATTTAAACTATAATCCTTTAATTAGTTCAATTTAATATATTTTGGTTTCATTCATGATATAAACCAATTAATAAAATTAAAATAAAGAAAAATCTAATTTTTGTTCAAAAAATAAAATTTACTAATTTAAATAAAGGAATAATTGGAAAAATAAGCGCAATTTCTACATCAAAAATTAAAAAAATTACAGTAATTAAAAAAAAATGTAGAGAAAAAGGAATTCGAGCTGATGATTTTGGGTCAAACCCACATTCGAATGGTGAACATTTTTCTCGATCTGAAAAAGTTTTTTTTGATAAAATAATAGATAATAATATTATAATATTAGAAATTAATATAATAATAATAAAAATATTTGTTATTAAAATAATTATTTATATTAAAATTATTAAACTTTTTGATTGGAAGTCAAATATACTAAATATATTATATAAATAATTAGTTTCCTCATCAATAAATTGAAATATAAAGGAATAATCATACTACATCTACAAAATGTCAATATCAAGCTGCTGCTTCAAATCCAAAATGATGGTTTTTAGAAAAATGGTTATTTAAATGTCGAATTAAACAAATCAGTAAAAATAATGTTCCAATAATTACATGTAAGCCATGGAATCCTGTTGCTATAAAAAATGTTGACCCATAAATTCTATCAGCAATAGTAAAAGGTGCTTCTAAGTATTCATAAGCTTGTAAAATTGTAAAATAAATTCCTAAAATAATAGTAATAAAAAGACCTTGAGTTATTTGAGAATTATTATTTTCTATAATAGCATGATGGGCTCAAGTAACAGATACTCCTGATCTAATTAAAATAATTGTATTTAGTAATGGAATTTGAAATGGATTAAAAGGAATAATACTAGTAGGAGGTCAAATTGCTCCAATTTCAATATTAGGTGCTAATCTTCTATGAAAAAATGCTCAAAAAAAAGAAATAAAAAAAAAAATTTCAGAAATAATAAATAAGATTATTCCTCATCGAAGACCTTTAGTAACTAAAATTGTATGTTTACCTTGGAAAGTTCCTTCTCGACAAATATCCCGTCATCATTGATATATAGTTAAAATAACAATTAAATAACCTAAAATTAATAAATTTATATTAAAATTATGGAATCATTTTACTATTCCTGTTACAAGAATTATAACTCCAATAGCTCCTGTTAGAGGTCATGGACTATAATCTACTAGGTGAAATGGATGATTAAAATTTGTTTTCATTAATTTACTTCTCTAGAATATAATGTTCTTAAAATTGCAATTACATAAGATTGAATGACTGCAACTGCTGATTCTAAAATTAATAGTAAAATTTGAATAATAATTAAAATAATAATAAAATAATATGGCATTCTTGGTCCTGTACTTCTTAATAAAGTTATTAATAAATGTCCTGCAATTATATTTGCAGTTAATCGAACAGCTAAAGTTCCTGGACGAATAATATTTCTAATTGTTTCAATTAATACTATAAATGGTATTAAAATAGAAGGAGTTCCTTGGGGAATTATATGAATAAATATATGTTGAGAATTATTAATTCATCCATAAATTATAAATCTTAATCATAATGGTAGTGAAATAGCTAAAGATAATGTTAAATGACTTGTTCTAGTAAAAATATAAGGAAATAATCCTAAAAAATTATTAAATAAAATAAATGAAAATATAGAAATAAAAATAAATGTGGAACCTTGAAAATAATTATTTTTTAATAAGGTTTTAAATTCATTATGTAATTTTAATAAGATAAAATTTCATAAATAAAAATGTCGATTTGGAATTAATCAAAATGAATAAGGAATAAATATAATTCCTAAAATTGTTCTAATTCAATTAAAAGAAATATTAAATAAATTAGTTGAAGGATCAAAAATTGAAAATAAGTTACTTATCATTTTCAATTGAAATTTTTTAATTTGATATTTAAATTATTATTTTTATTTAAAATTTTTTTATTAAAAATATAATAATTTATAATATTAAAAATTAAGTAAACTAATAAAAAAAAAAAAAAAGAAATTAATCAGTTAATTGGTATTATTTGTGGGATAAAAGAATATTACATTAGAGTAATAATTTAAATTTGACATATTTATGTTATATTTTTAACTAATTCTTTAAAATTAATAAATAAAATAATAATTTCATTAGAAGTAATTGCTAATTTACTATAAAATGGTTTAAGAGACCACTACTTGCTTTCAGTCATCTAATGAAGAATAATTATTAATTCAATTAATAAAATTTTTAATTGAAATTCTTTCAATTACAATAGGTATAAAACTATGATTTGCTCCACAAATTTCTGAACATTGTCCATAAAAAATTCCTGGTCGATTAATGAAAAAATTAGTTTGATTAAGACGTCCTGGATTGGCATCAATTTTTACCCCTAAAGAAGGAATAGTTCAGGAGTGAATTACATCTGTAGCTGTAACTATAATTCGAATTTGATTATTTATTGGTAAAATAATTCGATTATCAACATCTAATAAGCGAAAATTTCTAGAATTTAATTCATTAGATGGGATTATGTAAGAATCAAATTCAATATTATGAAAATCTGAATATTCATAACTTCAATATCATTGATGTCCAATAGATTTTAAAGTAATTAAAGGATTATTTAATTCATCTAATAAGTATAATAAACGTAAAGAAGGTAAAGCAATAAAAATTAGAGTAATTGCTGGTAAAATAGTTCAAATTAATTCAATTATTTGTCCTTCTAATAAAAATCGATTAATATATTTATTAAATAAAAGTCTTGATATTAAGTACCCTACTAAAATTGTAATTATAATAAGAATAATTAAAGTATGATCATGGAAAAAAATAATTTGTTCTATTAATGGGGATGCTCCATTTTGTAAATTAAGATTAGATCATGTTGCAATTTCTAAAAAAAGGATAATCCTTTATAAATGGGGTTTAAATCCATTACATATAGTCTGCCATATTAGAAGAAATTTCTTAAAATAGGAAGTTCATTATAAGAATGTTCAGCAGGAGGAAGATTTTGATATCATTCAATAGAAGATGATAGATTTAAAGTAAATAAAGCAATTCGTTGATTAATTAATGATTCTCAAATAATAATTAATATAAATATAATAGCTAATAAAGAAATATATGAACCTAATGATGAAATAATATTTCAAGAAATATATGAATCAGGATAGTCTGAATATCGTCGTGGTATACCAGCTAATCCTAAAAAATGTTGAGGAAAAAAAGTTATATTTACTCCGATAAATATAATAAAAAATTGAATTTTTAGAAGGTAAGGATTTAAAGATAATCCTGTAAATAAAGGATATCAATGAATAAATCCACCTAAAATAGCAAATACAGCTCCTATAGATAAAACGTAATGGAAATGAGCTACTACATAATAAGTATCATGAAGAGTAATATCAATTGATGAATTAGATAAAATTACTCCTGTTAATCCTCCAACAGTAAATAAGAATACAAATCCTAATCTTCATAAAATAGAAGGGGAATAATTAATTTGGGTTCCATGGAATGTAGCTAATCAACTAAAAATTTTAATACCTGTTGGTACGGCAATAATTATTGTTGCTGATGTAAAATAAGCTCGAGTATCAATGTCTATACCTACAGTAAATATATGATGAGCTCAAACAATAAATCCTAATAATCCAATAGCTAATATAGCATAAATTATTCCTAAACAACCAAATGTTTCTTTTTTTCCTCTTTCTTGGGAAATAATATGAGAAATTATACCAAATCCTGGTAAAATTAAAATGTAAACTTCTGGGTGGCCAAAAAATCAAAATAAATGTTGGTATAAGATTGGGTCACCTCCTCCTGCAGGGTCAAAAAAAGATGTATTTAGATTTCGATCTGTTAAAAGTATAGTAATAGCTCCAGCTAATACAGGTAAAGATAATAATAATAAAAATGCAGTAATTCCTACAGCTCAAATGAATAAAGGTATTTGATCAAAAGATAAACTGTTTAATCGTATATTAATAATTGTAGTAATAAAATTAATAGCTCCTAGAATTGAAGAAATACCAGCTAAATGAAGTGAAAAAATAGCTAAATCTACTGAACTTCCTCCATGGGCAATATTAGATGAAAGTGGGGGGTACACTGTTCATCCTGTTCCTGCTCCATTTTCTACGATTCTACTTGAAATTAAAAGAGTTAAAGAAGGAGGAAGAAGTCAAAAACTTATATTATTTATTCGAGGGAATGCTATATCAGGGGCTCCTAACATTAATGGAACGAGTCAATTACCAAATCCTCCAATTATAATAGGTATAACTATAAAAAAAATTATAATAAAAGCATGAGCTGTAACAATAGTATTATAAATTTGATCATCTCCAATTAAAGATCCAGGGTTTCCTAATTCAGCTCGAATTAATAAACTTAATGAAGTTCCTACTATTCCTGCTCAAATTCCAAAAATAAAATATAATGTACCAATATCTTTATGATTTGTTGAATAAAGTCATTTTCGCTAAAATTAATAAATAAAATGGCTGAGGTTTAAAGCGATAAATTGTAAATTTATTTACGAGAAAAATTCTCTTTTATTAATTAGCTTTATATTCATAAATGATATAAAATTGCAAATTTTAAGGAGTAGAAATTTCTATTAAGGCTTAAAGAATAATTTCTTTATAAATAATTTTGAAGATTATTAGTTTAATTTAACTTAAAACCTTAATAAAAAAAAAATGTTCTAAAAATTATACCAAATAATGAAATAAATGAAAATAAATTGATAATTAAAAAATAATTATTTTTAATAAAAATTTTAAATCATTTTATTTTTAAATAATTAAACATTAAAGCTGAATAGCTAATACGAATATAAAAAAATAATATAATTAATCTTATTATAATAAAAATAAAAGTAATTAAATATATATTATTATTAATTAAAAAATTAATAATAATTCACTTAGGAAAAAATCCAATAAAGGGAGGAAGTCCTCCTAAAGAAAGAAAATTAATTAATAAATTAATTTTAATAAAAAAGTTTATATTATTAATAAATAATTGATCAATAAAATATATATTTAAAATATAAAATAAAAAGCATATAATTCTAATTATAAATGAATATATAAAAATATAAAAATATCATAAAGTTTCTCTAATTATAATAGCTGATAATATTCATCCTAAGTTATTGATAGAAGAAAAAGCTATTAATTTTCGTAAAGAAGTTTGATTTAATCCTCCAATAGCTCCAATTATAATATTTATAATAATAATAATAATAATAAAATTATTATTTAAATAATAAGATAAAATAATTATAGGGGTAATTTTTTGTCAAGTTATTAAAATAAAATTATTCAATCATGATAAGCCTTCTACAATATTAGGAAATCAGAAATGGAATGGGGTTCTTCCTATTTTTATTAATATAGAGGAATTTATTATAATAGAAATTAAATTATTTATTTCAAAATTTTTTATAAAAATTAATTTAATTAAAATTGTAAATAAAAAATTAATAGATGCAATAGATTGAGTAAGAAAATATTTTAAAGATGCTTCATTTGATAATAAATTATTAGAATTTGAAATGAGGGGGATAAATCTTAAAAGATTAATTTCTAATCCAATTCAACATCCAAATCAAGAATTAGAAGAAATAGAGATTAAAGTTCTAAAAAATAAAATAAAATAAAAAAATATCTTATTAGAATTAAATAAAAAAAAAATTTAAAATAAGAAATTAAAATTTCTTTTGAGAATTTGGAATTCAAAATTTTATATTTTAGTGTAAGATGCACAATAGTTTTTGATATTATTAGATATAGTTTAATTCTATAAAATATAATAAAGGTAAATATATTTTACTTAATTTATCCTATCAGAATAATCCTTTAATCAGGCACTTTATTTTTAAAAAAAAGGTATTTCCTTTATAGTTGGGGTATGAACCCAAAAGCTTAATTTTAGCTTATTTTTAA